AGGGCTGCTCCCGTATAAGGGGCGAGGTATTGTAATGTAGCAGGTGAATCCGCCATTTCAGCTACTACAATAGTGTATTCCATGGCCCCCTCTTCATGGAAAGTAGTTACTACTTGAGCCACGGAGGATGCTCTTTGACCGATAGCTACATAAACACATATTACATCTTGCCCTTTTTGATTGAGAATTGTATCTGTGGCTACTGCTGTTTTGCCAGTCTGTCTGTCCCCAATAATTAACTCTCGCTGACCGCGCCCTATGGGGATCATCGAATCGATAGCAATAAGCCCTGTTTGAAGGGGTTCATATACGGAACGCCTGGAAATTATACCCGGAGCAGGAGATTCAATTAAGCGAGATTCCGAAGCTACAATTTCGCCTCTCCCATCGATAGGTTTAGCCAGAGCATTTATAACACGACCCAAGTAAGCCTCGCTCACGGGTATCTGAGCAATTCTTCCTGTTGCTTTTACAAAACTTCCCTCTTGTATCATCAACCCATCGCCCATTAATACAATCCCAACATTTTTGGATTCCAAATTCAGAGCAATACCCCTAGTCCCTTCTGCAAATTCGACTAATTCACCTGACATTATTCCACCAAGACCTATAATACGAGCAATCCCATCCCCCACTTGAATTACGCGACCGATATTCTCAATCCCTACTTTCCTATTATATTGTTCAATACGTTCGCGGAGAATTTTATGAATTTCGTCGACTCGAAGGGTTGCCATTAGTGTTTCTTGACTCTTTTTTTCGGAAGCAAGGGGAAAAATAATGCCTAAATTCTAAACGAAAGTAGAAGTTCAAGGTCTAATTAATTTAATTATTTCTTTGATTCTATGGCCCCTAGAATGCCAATATTAGCACGAATCGTACGGAAATGTAACTCGGTATTCAAACAACTATTCAGAGTTCCTAGAGCTCCTTGTACGGCCTGTTGGAAAACCCGTTGTCGGACCTGATTCATCGCCCTTTGTTTTTCAAAATAAAGGATTTCATTTTTAGACTTTTCTAATTGTTCCAAACTAATAGAAGTAGCATTAATCAAATTTGCTTTTTCTCGTTCTATCTCAGAGTATCCATTCATTCGATACTCATCCGCTTCTAGTTCGACTTTCTGTAATCGAACCCGAGCTTTTTCGAGCTGCTCAATGGTCCCTCTACGCAATTCTTCCGAATTTCGAATAGTACTCAAGATTCTCTGTTTTCGATTATCTAATAAATCTTTTAATGAAAGTAGATTATCTTGCTATTAAGTTTACAATTTTTATGATCTCTTCCCGAACCAAACATGAATCTTTCGATTCATTTGGCTCTCACGCTCCTTTTTTTTCTTTTTTTGCTATGGCTATTTCCATATCTTTTTTTTTATGTAATGAGCCTATCCTCTATCTTCTCTTTTCTGTTTATATTTCAATATACCGAAACCCATATTAAGAATATAAGACTAGATAAATATTAAGAGGACTCTTCCGCCTAGATAAAAATCTATCATGGTCAGCAAAGTTGTTTCTTTATTTGTATTTGCCCTTTAGTTAATAATTTCAATTTCATTAAGAAAAACTAACTAAATAAATGGAAAATGAAAATTGATAGAATTCTTTTTTTTTTCTTCAAATCCAAAAAATTTCTCTTTTTTTTATTTTATACATAGGTCGTCGATTCGGCATTGGATAAAAAAGGGCAGGGTGCCCTTCTAGTAAATAGTTCAAACCATTTTATCGATATGAGTGTTTTATATCAGATAAATTCTACATTAGCTATTTCCCGTTTAAAGCATTTCGGTACTAATACTAATATAGTTGTAGAAAGAGTACCCCTTTTTGCCTGGACTTCAAGCAGTTTAGCTTTAACCGTGTTAATGGTCTCACATTATTGGTCTATAGAGAATCAAAGTTGATTTACCAATGAGTCGCGAAATGCTATGGTTCTTCCATATGATTTCTGAATTTATTCAGAAGTAATTCGTCGAGATCGTGCACCTTTTTCTTATTTATCCAAAAAATACTAAAAAATATTTTAAAGTGCAGCCGGATAGATCCAATCTATTCTTGAAATAGACAACTCGCACACACTCCCTTTCCAAAAAAAATCAATACACCAACCACTACAGTTAGATTTATTAGATTTGTTGCTAAAATATCGGTATTAAGCCCGAAACTCCCAGCGGATGGCCAGTGAGCTAAAAAAACGAAAGAATGGGTTACATTTTTCATATGCTCTCCTCTTATAGATAGGACGAACAAAGAGCAAAGTTTTTCGATCACTTACTTCGCTCGCCCTTTTTTGATCGGTTTTTTTAATGTAATTTTTTTTAATGCAAATAGATTCAATCTAATAATTTCTTTTAGATTAAGTCTTAGGTCTCGTTTGACCTGTGAAAGACTCCTTTGTTGAAATGTTCCAAAAATTCCTAAAATAAAAGGAAAAAGACTTTCCACTGTCCTAAACTAAGGACGGGAAGGAAGAAGGCGAGCATATCCTCTAAATTGATCATCCTCAAATCAGCCCTTCCTGGGGTGGGGTATTGTCTGTCCCGATAAATAGGTAATTCCAGGAGTAATAAATAGGAGTAAAGTATTGATATAATTGGAATTGCAGAAGCAAATACCAATTTACTAAAAAAAGAAAAAAGTATCTAATCTAAAGGACTCATTTTCTTTTTTAGGATTAAACAAAAGGGTTCGCAAATAAAAGCGCTAGTGCCACAACTAGTCCATAAATTGTTAAAGCTTCCATAAAAGCTAGACTAAGCAATAAAGTACCTCGTATTTTACCTTCTGCTTCTGGCTGTCTCGCAATACCTTCTACAGCTTGTCCTGCAGCAGTACCTTGACCAACTCCAGGCCCAATAGAAGCAAGCCCTACGGCCAATCCAGCAGCAATAACGGAAGCAGCAGCAATTAGTGGATTCATGGTGAGTTCCTCGTGTCAAAAAAAAAAGAAATGGTTAAGGATACAATCAACCAAGAAATTCTTACTTCTAAGCTCTATTGGGGAGAAGTAACTAAAAAGTACAAATTGAAATGATAATCTGAATTGTCCGAACTACTTCGAGATCTCATTTTTAGTTTCTAATCATTAGAGGTTTGTGTAAATCCATATGATTCTCATTATTCTATTTCTCTTTCTTTCCAACCAACCACTCTTTCATTCCATTCTTCTTTCTTTACTCTTCGATATCCTTGAGTTCCTATTTTTTCCCCTATCATCTAATCCATAATAAAAGACGAAATAGAGGAAGAACCCCTATTGAAATCGACCTAATCCAAATCCAATAGGAATTAAATCAAGATATACAATTGATAACAATATGCTGCATAGAACTGGATATGGAATCCAATTCCATATAGAGGGAATTCGATATATCGGATTAGATAATGAATCTAACTTAGGAATATATAATATCCCATATACATTTGTTTCTTCTATTTTGCGTATTTTCTCATTTTCTATTGATGAATCGGATTCTAAAATCATTCCTTAAAAACCCGCACAAAAGATGACTGGACTTATAGACATTAAGGATATAGATCTAGCCTGACTCCGCCCCCCTTAATGCATATATACTTTGACAATTCCGTAATATAGTCTATTCTCTCTCCTACAACTCTAGGTTGTATATTCATACGCATTTCTAACTATTTAGTTTTCCAACCAAGCGGATTATCTGGAACCATGCATGAATTGAGCTAAGCTAAAAAAAAAGACTATTTTGAAAACTAGTCAATTCAATGATGACCTTCCATGGATTCACCTATATAGGCTGCGGCTAACGTTGCAAAAATAAGAGCTTGAATACCGCTTGTAAATAATCCAAGAAACATGACCGGTATAGGGACTACTAAGGGGACTAAAGAAACAAGAACAACAACGACTAATTCATCCGCCAATATATTCCCGAAAAGTCGAAAACTAAGCGATAATGGTTTTGTGAAATCTTCTAGGATGTTAATTGGTAAAAGAATTGGAGTTGGTTTAATATATTTCTCGAAATAACTCAATCCTTTTTTGCTAAGACCCGCATAAAAATATGCCGCTGATGTGAGTAAAGCTAAAGCAACAGTAGTATTTATATCATTCGTGGGTGCTGCTAATTCCCCATGGGGTAACTGTATAATTTTCCAAGGTAAAAGAGCACCCGACCAATTCGAAACAAAAATAAAAAGGAACATAGTTCCAATAAAGGGAACCCAGGGACCATATTCTTCTCCAATCTGAGTTTTGCTCAAGTCTCGAATAAACTCAAGCACATATTCGAAGAAATTCTGACCGTCGGTCGGGATGGTTTGTGGATTCCGAACAGCTATGATAACTGAACCTAGCAAGATAGTAATTACGACCCAAGAAGTGATGAGTACTTGGGCATGAATTTGGAAACCTCCTATTTGCCAATAGAAGTGTTGGCCTACTTCTACACCCGATATATCATAAAACCCCTTGAGTGTTTTAACGGAACATGGTATAATATTCATATTGTCCTCTGATAAAAATTGAACTTCAAAAAAGGAATTCTTTTGATTCAACCATCTCTTTCTCAACTCAGCAACTTGAAGTATTAATCTTATATTTAGGATACCAAGAAATCACATCAGATGATAATATATATCAATACCCTCTAATATATATCAATATTCCCCTTCTTTTATCTATGCAAAACAAAAAAGAATAGTAAGTGATCCCATAAATCTACGCAGTTACCCAAGAATGAACTATTCTTCTTAATCAACGATTTCTTATATAGAGAGAATGGCCCTCACAAATTGCAAATACTAATTTGTTAAGAATCAATCGAATTGAAGTCATAGTGTCATCGTTGGCTGGAATCGATATATTTGCGAGATCTGGGTCACAATTTGTATCGACTAAAGAAATAGTAGGAATCCCCAAAATGGCACATTCCTGAAGAGCTATATACTCTTTTTGCTGATCAAGGACGATCACAATGTCCGGCAACCTCGTCATATATTTGATCCCGCCGAGATATCTTTGCAAGGTAGATAATTTTCTCTTCAAGATTGCCACATCTCTTTTTGGGAGATGGTGGAATTTTCCCATCTTTTCTTCTGCTCTTAAGTCTCTAAATTGAGAAAGTCTAGTTTTCGTAATCGACCAATTCGTTAACATACCACTGAACCACTTTTTATTAACATAATGACAACGAGCCCTTATTGCAGCTGATGCTACTAAATCCGCTGCTCTTTTTTTGGTACCAACAATTAAAAAGCTTTTTCCCTGACTTGCTGCATCAAAAACTAAATCACAAGCTTCTGATAAAAAACGAGCCGTTCTAGCGAGATTTGTAATATGAGTACCTTTACGCTTTGCCGAGATGTAAGGGGCCATTTTAGGATTCCATTTCTTAATACCATGACCAAAATGAACTCCCGCTTCTATCATCTCTTTCAAATTGATGTTCCAATATCTTCTTGTCATTTTTTCCACACTTCCTTTTGATTTTTTCTTTTTTTTTTCATCCTACCATTCCATTACGGAATTTATTTCTTTTTTTTTTTTGAAAATTAAGAAAGAGCCGAAATAGCTTGAAATAAATAATAATTGTTCCGATGTAACCTTCCACTGAGAATTGGCTATTGATACATGGTATAAACGTAACCTTAATGAATTAACTGACTTCTTTTACTTATTAAAATAAAATAAATTAAAATAAAATAAAAATCTAAAATCTGACCTGTTAGTGTTCTAAGGTCAAAAGTCTAGTTTAAATAAAAAAATCTGCTTTATGTATCCTTAAATCGTATAAATGGGGGTTCTGATGTCTCATAGAAATTGTTTGTTACATCAGAATCAGAAGAAACTAATTCTGTATGGAGAAACAAAATATCTCTCATTTCCGACGCGAATAGATTTTTTTTTTGAATTTCGAAATAAAGGTTCTTGTCTTGTGGGGAATGATGCACAAATTTTTGGAATCCGGTACCAACAGGTATAATCCCCCCCAGAACTACGTTTTCTTTCAGGCCTTTCAACCAATCAATACGACCTCGTAGGGCAGCTTTTGCTAAAACTCGAGCAGTTTCTTGAAAACTTGCTTCAGATATGAAACTTTGGGTATTCAGGGAAGCCCTTGTTATTCCCAATAAGATTGCCCGATAATAGACCGATTCATCCAAAGCTCGTCCTGCTCGTTCTGCTCGTAATAGTCCGATTAATTCCCCAGGTGAAAAAACATTAGACATTCCATCTTCGGAAACCCGCACTTTTGATGTTACTTGGCGTATAATAATCTCTATATGTCTATTATGGATCTGTACCCCTTGGGATCGATAAACCTTTTGGATCTTATTAACCAAAGAGATACGACTTTGGGCTATGGTTAGCTCAGCTCCAATCAAGAATCCCCAGGGGACCCCAAGAATTCTTGGTATACGCTCATTCCAATCCTCAATTCTCCTTTCGAGATTCGGCGATAGTGAATCAATTGAACGCGCTTCAAAGATTTGTTCTACTTTTGGAAGACCTTGCGTTATGTCACTAGATCTCGATTTTTCATATATAAACGTAACTAACCTATCTCCTTTGTAAAGGATTTCTCCATAATGACCATGAACAGTTGCTCCTGTAGTGGCCAAATAAGGCTTAGCTGCTCTTATAACAAAGGAATCAATATTAACAATGAAAATTTGACCAGATTTTTTTATGTGCGATTTAAATAGACATACATTTTCGCAAATAAATTGTCCAAGGTGAATTATTGCCGATGTCTCCTCCCAAGAATCATGATGGAGAAAGTGCCAATTCAAATGGAATGGATCCAACATGATGTTACTATCGAAATTCGAAATCCTTTGATTTTCATCTATTAAAGAGTATTTAAGCCCTTGAAGTACTTGGAGGGTTTGTTTCAAATTGTCAAGGAACAAATATTTTTTTAACAGGATCTGATTATGCGTTAGTAAATAGTAAGATGAAGAAAAATTCGATATACTAGGTACAATAGCGGCTAAGGGCCCAAAAATATCTCGAATAGGAATTCTAGGATTCGATTCTTTTACCGCATTGGGATATTTCGAATTCTTGAATAAACCAATTCGAGAACAGTTGGATGCCGACAAAATCATCAAAGATTGGTATTCTTTATTTCGATTCAACAAGGTGCCAATAGCTTCTTGATGTTGGCTAAGTGATTGAATCTTCGCCTTGGAATAAAAGGAATTGGTGCGATCTAACCTATTATTGGGAATCGGTCCTGCACTTGTCCTATCATACCTTCTTCGTGTATACGAAATAGTGGACTTGACTAACTCAATTCTTAGGAAATCGCGAATCAGATCATTTGCTCTTACCTCAACAAGGGAAGCACGAGCCTCCTCTTTTTCTTCTTGTTCCCAATTCACTACTAAGCAAGTTCGAACAAATTGACTATTCGTATGATAAATTCTTTGAGTTAACTTGCTATTTTCATGAGAAATAAAATTGACAAGTCGAAGTTGGAAATTATCCTCTTCTTGCAAGAGATCTTGCGGGAAAAGTGTTGCTAAATTTCTCCCTTCGTCCATTTCATATGCGACTGCAGGTCGAACCGAAACAAAATACTTTTCCTTGCTCTTGAGAATTTTTTTCCGTTGAACATAGACCCAATTTTTCCTTTTTTTTGATTCCTTAGAATCTTTCTTTTCTCTTTCTGGTGGTATCAAACTACCACCTAATATCTTATCCGCCTCTTCAGGAAAATGCATATCTCCGGAAAAGATTTTGAGTTCCGTATGGCTTTTTTTTCTCTTCACTCGGACCAATCCACCTAGTCGACTTCTTGTATTTTTTGTGAGTTGTGTATCCACTCCAATGATACTATTATCAAGTACCTTTAGGGATGAGGATCTCGGCAAGATATGCAGTTCTTGAAGAATGAAAAAAAACCGATCTAGTTCTTTTTGGTATTTTAGACTAAATTCTTTTGTTCCTCGATGCTCAATCAAACCCTCTTTTTTTAAGATGGAATCTTCCTCTGGGCTCCCGTATTCGTCCTCTGAGTCTTCTTCTGAGTCTTCCTCTAAAGTCCCATATTCGTCCTCTGAGCCTTCCTCCGGGCTCCCATATTCGTCCTCTGAGTCTTCCTCTAGAGTTCCATATTCGTCCTCTCGGGTTCTATATTCGTTCTCTGGGCTCCCATATTCGTCTTCTGAGTCTTTCTCTCCAGTCCTATATTCATCCTCTAGGATCCCATATTCGTCTTCTAGGGCTTCATATTCGTCCTCTAGGATCCCATATTCATCTTCTAGGGTTTCATATTCGTCCTCTCGAGTCCTATATTCGTCTTCTAGGGTTTCATATTCTTCCTCTCGGGTCCTATATTCGTTCTCTGGGCTCCCATATTCGTCCTCTGAGTCTTCCTCTCGAGTCCTATATTCGTCCTCTAGGGTCCTATATCTAAATTTAACAATTCCTGAACCCTTTTTATCTTTTCTGTATCGTGGATCGTCAAAATAAGCAAAAATAGTATTTCTACGTAAAACACCCATAAAGGGTATTTCAATCGAAATCCCCAAACAGGATATTAGTTCTTTCTCTTGTTCTTGATGATATTGTAATGGAATGACGAACCCATTTCTTCGCTTTTTCGCCAACAAATCCGAATTATCTTGAAGAATAGAAGGATAGACAAAATTCCAATGGCCATTGGACATGATTCGATCCGGCGTTGAATAATCAAGAATTTCCCTATCTTTTTTACCAAAAGTATCCAACAGTCTATGTCTTACTTGATCATTAGCCATTGAGAGGTCAAAGAGATATCTTCCGTCAACAGAAAAAGAATAAGTATTCATTTGATCTTGATCCTTGTGGAGCGAAAAAGACGCTATACTGGATCTGCACATACTTACTGACAATATCCATAAATGGCTTGTTTTTGGTAATCGACGAAGATTACCATATTGATATTCGGGCGCATGGTAAACATCAGTACTCCAGTGCATTTCCCCGTCTGATTCGGAATAAATATGCTTTTGTACTTTTTCTTTAAAATGCAAAGTGGACGTTCCGGCACGAATCTCCGCAATTACTTGTTCGGATTCTACATACTGATCATTTTGCACTAGAATCAAGCTTTTTGAGGGAATATTCACACTATATAGAATATCCTGACTCTGAATAGTTACATGCAAGTCTATATAACATAGAAAAGCAGGCTGCCCATGACGGGTACGTGTGGGGTGAACCAAATCTTCATTGAATTGGATTTTTCCATTCGAAGGGGATCGTACAAGGTCGGCAGTACCCCCTGTGAATACTCCGCCAGTATGAAAAGTTCTTAATGTTAGTTGAGTCCCTGGCTCCCCAATTGATTGACCTGCAATAATACCTACGGCTTCCCCCAATTCGACCAGATCGCCATGAGTGGGACTCCGACCATAACATAATTGACAGATCCAAGATGTGCTCCGGCAAGTAAAGGGGGTTCTAATATATATTGGTTGTGCTCGAAATGGTTGTGCTCGAAAGGCAGTTATGAATCGATTGACTAATCCAATTCCAATATCTTGATTTCGAGCGGCAATGCATCGTGAACCAATATATATATCGTCTGCTAATACACGACCAATTAGTGTTTGGACAAAAAGTTTTTCCGTCATCCCATTTTGAGGACTCAAAGAAATACCTTGGATAGTACCACAATCTCTTCTACGCACAATAATATGTTGAACTACTTCAACAAGTCTACGTGTAAGATATCCAGCATCCGCTGTTCGTACAGCAGTATCTACAACCCCTTTGCGGGCTCCGTAGCAGGAAATTATATATTCTGTCAAAGAAAGTCCCTCGCGTAAATTGCTTTGAATAGGTAAATCAATCATTTGTCCTTGAGGATCCGCCATTAATCCTCTCATACCTACTAATTGGTGTACCTGAGATGCATTTCCTCTGGCTCCTGAAAAAGACATTAGATAGACTGGATTAGAAGGATCCGTTATCCGAAAATTCGAATTCATTTCTTGTTTCAAATATTCACTTGTAGCATACCATATCTCAACGGATTGGCGTAATTTTTCTACCGCGTGTACAGCCCCATAATAATAGTGTTTCTCCAAAAGAAAACTCTGTTGTTCCGCGTCTTGCACTAACCATCCCTTAGATGGTATTGTTAAAAGATCCTCGATTCCTAATGAAATCGATGTAGTAGTGGCTTGATGAAAGCCCAGAGTCTTTATTTGATCCAGTATATGGGATGTATATCCCATTCCGAAATGATCTATTAATCTGCTAATAAGTCGTTTCATAGCAGTTCCGTCTATCTCTTTATTATGAAAGACCAGATTGGCCCGTTCCGCCATACATAAGTACCCCCTTTTTCGGCTGAGTAGGATTCGACAATTGCTGAGTAGGATTCGACAATGGGCCTGAGTCAGTGATTCGAAAATTTAATTAACTTCCTTTCCTTAATCTCAATCTGGATTCGCGCGGCAAAAATGATGATACTAGCGAAATCGGAATGCCCCCCGAAAGGGAGGGGCATCGCCGAATCTAACTTCCTTGTTTAGATAGTGTATGAATAGGCCTGACTAAATCCTTGTATGGCTTCCTCTATTTCTCTATAAAAAGAAATATGACCAAGAGTGCTTCGAATGTATATAGAACGGATTTCTTTTTTTCTATTTCCCACTATTAGATAGTGGGCATAAATCTCATGATAAGTCCCCAAAGATTCATATTGAACTTCAATCGGAACTTCTCTTGACCCAATGACGCGTTGATCTAGTTTCCATCGGAGCCACAAGGGACTGTCTAAACTGATTCGTTTCTGTCTATAAGCTCCCAGTGCATCATAGGAATTAGAAAAATGGGGTTCTTTATCTTTTGTATACTTATAATTATTATTATTGTAATTTACTTTTTGATTTGGATAGTTTGCGCAACTATTATATCTATTTGCACAAATACCCCGACGGTTTCCAATCGTTAATACATAAAGTCCGATAAGCATGTCTTGGGTCGGTACGCAAATAGGATCCCCAATAGCGGGAGATAGGAGATTCATATGAGAAAACATAAGTAAACGGGCTTCCGCCTGAGCTTCCAAGGATAAAGGTAGATGAACAGCCATTTGATCCCCATCAAAGTCCGCATTGAAACCCTTACACACTAATGGGTGTAAACAAATAGTACGCCCCTCCACTAAAGTAGGTTGGAAGGCCTGTATGCCTAATCTATGCAGGGTGGGTGCTCTATTCAACAGTACAGGATGTCCCCGCATAACTTCTTGAAGTATTTCCCATACAATGGGTTCCTTTTCCCAAATTTTCCTTTTAGCAATCCTGACATTAGAAGTAGCGCGTTTCGTGATTAAATCGCGAATTACAAATAGCTGAAAAAGCTTTATTGCTATCTCTAGAGGTAATCCACATTGATGTAATGAAAGCGAAGGACCCACAACAATGACAGAACGCCCCGAGTAATCGACCCGTTTTCCAAGCAGAGTCTCGCGAAACCTTCCCTCTTTACCTTCAATTACATCTGAAAGTGATTTGTATACTTTATTGTGACCATCCCTCGTTGGTTGCCCGCGGGACCCACTATCAAGAAGTGTATCCACGGCTTCTTGTACCAATTTTTCCTGGCACATTACTAAATCTGCTGGCGCTAATTCACTTCTTTTTAATAGATAGGCAAGGTTGTTGTTCCGACGAATAACTCTCTTATAAAGTTCATTAATATCCGAAGTCACTACTTTATCCCCAGACCTATAAACAATGGGTCTCAATTCGGGAGGAAGAACTGGTAATAAGCACAAAACCATCCATTCTGGTTCTACATTTGTTTGAATAAAATGTTTCGCCAATTGCATGCGTCTAATCAAAAAAACTTTTCTTATTCGTCTTTTTCTATCTTCCCATTCATCTCCACTATACCCCTCGTCTTCTAATTCCTTCCATTCGACCAAGGAATTCTCTATAATAATTCGCAAATCCAAATCTGCTAATTGTTCTCTAATAGCACCTGCTCCTGTCGCAATTTCCCGATTTCGAAATGTTGCAAAGCCTGGGGTAGAAAAAAAGGGAGAAATGCTGTGGTTACAGGATGCAATTTCATCTTCGAATAAACCTCGTAATCGTAAGAAAGTAGGTTTTTTAGCGCTGGGCCTAGCAAAAGAGAAATCGCCGTATACTAGGCCCTCCAATTTCTTAAGGGGTTTATCTAAAAGGTTCGCGATATAACTAGGAAGACCTTTCAAATACCACACATGAGTCGCGGGACATGCGAGTTTGATGTATCCCATTTGATATCTTCGTATCCGAGAATCAACAAATTCTACCCCGCATTTTTGGCAAAATCTTTCCTCTTCGTTTTCAGCTCCGCTCGCTCGAGAATTTCCACAAGCACAAATTCCGCTTTTTATGGGTCCAAAGATTCTTTCGCAAAACAATCCATCTTTTTCTGGTTTATCGGTTTTATAATGAAAAGTAGAGGGCCTTGTGACTTCGCCAACGACTTCCCCATTAGGTAGGTTTTTGTTAGCCCAAGCCTTTATTTGTTGAGGGGAAACGAGTCCAATTTGAAGTTGTTGATGTTTATATTGGTCAATCATAAATAAGAAAAGAATTTATATTTATTCCGATCAAACTTCCTCCCTATTAACCTGGAAGTTCTTCTCAGATACAAGGAAATGATTCAGTTCTAGAGCCAAAGATCGTAGTTCTCGAACGAGCACTCGAAAAGATTCTGGAGGATACTCGTGATTAGGTACTCTTTTTCCCCAGATCGTAGCATTAAGTATTTCTTGGCGAGCTATAAGATGATCAGATTTATAAGTAAGTATCTCTTGTAAAATATGAGCAACACCAAATCCTTCTAAAGCCCAAACTTCCATTTCTCCTACTCGTTGTCCCCCTTGCTTGGCTCTTCCTCTAACGGGTTGTTGTGTAACAAGTGAGTAGGGCCCAGTAGAACGTCCATGGATTTTCTCATCAACTTGATGAATTAATTTTAAGATATAGGACTTCCCTATTAGAACAGGTTGTTCGAAGGGGTCTCCTGTTCTTCCATCAAATATTCTGCTTTTTCCCGGGTACTCGGGTTCAAATACCCATGGATTTTTTGTTTGTTTACTGGCTTCATATAATTCTGAAAACACAAGTTTTCTTGAAGCCTCTTGCTCATATCTCTCATCAAAGGGTGCTATTCTATAATGTTTCTTTAGCAGATCCCCGGCTAATCCGAGCGAGCTTTCAAATATTTGTCCCACATTCATTCGTGAGGGTACTCCTAAGGGATTGAAGACCATATCAACAGGTGTTCCATCTTGCAAATAGGGCATATCTTGCCTGGGCAAAATTTTGGAAATGATCCCCTTATTCCCGTGTCTTCCGGCTACTTTATCCCCAACTTTGATTTCGCGTTTCTGTAAAATATATACACGAACCATTATGTCTAGGGGGTCCCTCTGGATCCATTTCACATCGATAACGCGCCCTCTTCCACCTATAGGTAGTTTGAGAGAAGTTTCTTTTGAAGTGGATACCTCAAGGCCAAATATGGCCCGTAATAACCCAGCTTCCGCGATATACGACGATTCGCTCGCTATCTGAGGCGTTAATTTACCTACTAAAATATCGCCAGTTTCTACCCAGGATCCCAACCTAACAACTCCATTTCTGTCCAAATTGCGGAGTAAATGTTCTTCTAGATGTGGTATTTCTTTAGTAATTTTTTCAGCGGAGCCTTGGCTTGTCGTATCCGTCTGAATTTCATATTTTCGGATGTGAAAAGAAGTATAAATATCCTCATATACCAAACGTTCGCTAATTAGTACTGCGTCTTCAAAATTGTAACCTTCCCATGGCATATAAGCTACTAATACGTTTTTTCCTAAAGCAAGTTCCCCACCAACTGTAGCAGCTCCCTCCGCTAAAATTTGTCCTTTTTTAATGGATTTACCCCGCAGAACCCGAGGTTTTTGGTGCATACAAGTATTTTTGTTAGAGCGCCGATGGGTAACTAAAGGAATACTTATAGTCTTCCCACTACTTGATAAAAGGATCTTGTGACTATCAGTAGAAATGATCTTTCCCTCGCGTTCGGCTATAACGGAAACCCTCGAATCTAGAGCTGTTTGGCGTTCCAATCCAGTTCCAACAATGCACTTCTCGGACCGAGAAAGCGGAACTGCTTGGCGCTGCATATTAGAACTCATTAAAGCCCGATTCGCATCATTATGCTCAATAAAAGGAATGAGAGAACCTCCAATAGAAAAATATTGGAAAGGAAAAATACTTCTAACATGAATCTGTTCCCATGCAATAGTCAGGAATTCTTGACGGTATCTAGCTGGAACAACCTGTTCTTCCTGAATACCCTGATTCAAGGACAAAGAATTTCCTGCTGCTATCATATAATATTCATCTCTATTTGGTGATAAATAAACCACCTGTCTCTCTTTTTTTTCTTTTGCTTTCTCAGATATTTCATAAAAGGGACTCTCTATGGACCCCCACCAGTGGTCAATTCTCGCATGAATAGCTAAGGATCCAGTAAGTCCAACATTGATTCCTTCGGACGTGTCAATTGGACAAATACGCCCATAGTGACTCGGATGAATATCTCGGCTCCGAAAACTTGCAGTTCTCCCCGTCAATCCTCCAGGACCCAAACAACTCACTTTTCGCCCATGAACAGTTTGTGTCAATGGATTGGTTTGATCAAAAACTTGAGATAAGGGGTATGTGCCAAAAAAGGTCTCATAAGTAGTTATTAATAAAATCGAAGTTGAAGTTGGAGTTACCAAAGTTTGTGGAGTCGGTTTCGATTGACGTATGAATACTCTACGGATAGTTTTTTGAACCGCATGTTGTAAACGACCAAGAGCCAGTCCGAATTGATCTTGTAACAGATCCGCAACCGAACGAATACGTTTATTTTTCAAGTGATTCATATCGTCATCGTCAAGTATACCCGTTCCAAATTTCATTCCAATCAAATGATCCGTAGCGGCCAATACATCTCGTGGTAACAAGAATGTATTGTTCTGAGGTATATCAAGATTCAGTCTCCGATTCATATTTCGTCGACCAATCCTTCCTAATTCACATTTTTGTTGAAAAAATTTCTTTTGTAATTCCTCACATAAGGACTCCGAAAATACCAGGTCCCCACCTACACAAGCAAATTGTTGATAAAACTCCAAAATAGCTTTTTCTTTTGACTCAATCCTCTTCTTCTCCTTAGCATTCGGGAAAGATAAGAAAATTTCAGGGTAGGAAACATTATCTAGAATTTCTTTTAGATTCGAACCCATAGCTGATGATAGAACTAGAATAGATATCTTTTGTTTTCTACTCACGCGAGCCCATATCCTTTCTTTTTTATCAATTGCTAATTCCGATCTTCCTCCCCAATCTGATATTATAGTCCCAGTGTAGATAGAAATTCCCTTATGGTCTAATTCCGAGCGGTAGTAAATACCAGGACTTAGCAATATTTGATTGATCACAATTCGGTATATTCCATTTATTATAAAGGTTCCTAAGGAATTCATTATAGGAATGTTTCCAATAGAAATGGTTTGCTTTTGCACATCGAAACCAAAAATTAATCTCGCAGATACATATAATTCGGAAGAATAGGTGAGTGATTCATACACAGCATCCCTTTCTTTTATCGAGGGTTCTAGCAATTGATATCCTTTCGCAAATAATTGAAATGCAATTTCGTGATCTGGATCTTTAATTGTTGGAAACTTCTCAAGTTCTTCTGCCAAGCCTTGATTAATGAACCTACAAAATCCCTCGAATTGGATCTGACTAAATCCGGGTATTGTGGACATTCCCTCATTTCCATTCCGGAGCATCTTAATCTTAAGTTTCCTGTTTATCGAAGAAAAATTCCATTATCAGCTCACTCTTCATCAATCCCTATGGATCGATCTAGCAATTATGGAATCCATATTCTGTTTACTGAATCACATGAAATTCTAGGGAACTCCACATACATATTTCATATATGTATTTCATACATATGAATAGAGACAATTTCGACGAAAGTTCGAATTTGCCAGGGGTACAAATCGAATGAAAATGAATTGATAAAACATTCCTAGAAAAAAATTCTGCCACTTACACTTTATGATACTAATCAGATTGGATGGCAAAGATTTCTCATTTTATCTCCTTTCTATGAATGGGATAAAGCCATAATATAATAATTTATAAGCACTAGAAAATTTGACTTTAGTTCGATTTAGAATAGCACGCTTAGTTTAATTTCAAAAAAGAATAAGAATTTGAGGGTTCTTTTTTGTTTCGTAGTAGTAGAATTGCTAGAAAATATAGGATTTCATTGTAGAATCCTAAAATAAAGTAAGTCCTTTTTTTAAGTACATGCCAATCTAGTTATCCACCTCTCCACATATCCCTGCTTTTATCGTAATTTCACTTGGGTGGGCCAAGATGGTCAGGTCATACTCTATATCAGACCAAATTTCTTTTTTTTATTCAAGATATTTAATGCAATGAAAAATTAAAGCACGATTCCCCATAGAGATATGTACATAAGGGGGATCCATGGATAATAATGCTGTTATGGATAATAATGCTGTTCGGACCTGTAGTTTACCTATACACGGATTAGGCATAAATCCATTCTATTTTATTATGCCATTAAAAGGAAGGGGGGAGAGAATACCGATTTAAGAGTCGTTCACTACTGCAATTCAAAAAAAAAATAGAATTCTAGTTAATGGTTCCAATTTGTTCTGAATTTTGCAGCCTGTGACTGGAAATCCACTTTTTCTCTTTTTTCATCTCAAATCCACTTTTTCTCTTTTTTCATCTCAATAGAAAGAAAAGGGAAGTTTTCTAGTGTTAGCAATGTTTGTTTTAAGATAGAATCCATCGAGGAGAATAATCGAAACTGGATTCAAAAAAAGCAGGAATAGATTTTTTGAAAAAGATTGGAAAAAAGTAAGTAGAATTAGATTCAAGATAAAAGAAAGGAGGTTTTAGTAAGAAAACCTGGATGAATACTTGCTCTTTTCTCTATTTTAGATCGGATTTTTTGGCGGCATGGCCAAGCGGTAAGGCAGGGGACTGCAAATCCTTTATCCCCAGTTCAAATCTGGGTGCCGCCTGATCAATAAAATACTTAGGCTTATAGTACTGATCGAACTCAACAAATTCGTACCCTGCATAAGTTGGGGCAAGAGAGTAACTAGGCCTGGCGATACTGGATTTTGAGAATCCATAGTTCTATCCTCAAACTAGGGTTTGTTTTGTCGGTAGTGGCCCAAACGGCTACCAATAAGGATGAGGTTGCGTTTCCTTATTCTTTTATTAATTTTAATTGATTCTTAATTGATTCGATTCGAGAATTAAAAATTACAAGGCTAAGATGTCAGAAATCTTGATATCCAAAGGGCCCCTAAGGGGCATTCTTTTTTTTTCAATCTAAGATTGAAGAAGGGACTCCACGAAGGAATATCAAGACTTCCTAATTATCATACATTTTATTTATCATACATCTTATGCTACCTACATACACTAAAGTAAGGGCTACTGATTCTGTCGAGAATCAGATTGAATAGGCTGATCAAAAATCAATTTCGGAGTTGTGGATAAAGTCTCCTCATTCTTTCATAGAATGATAGAAGGGCTGTAGGGTTTAGGTTAAAAATAAACATAGGCAAGGTAGGTATCCAATAAATATTTATCTATCCTAATTTTATGGTATATTCTGACGTCCTTTGCTTATAAAAAAAGGGTAACAAAAGGAAGAAAAAATCTTCCTATTCCCGCGTCTTCTATTCAGGACATCATCCCCGTACTCTTTTTTAAGGAAAAGGGCTATGTATCGTATTTATACTTAATGCTCTCCAATTCTACCAGAAATCCTATAAGAATTTGTTAGGAGTAAATTCCTTGAACTGATTCATCCATAGCGTTAGGGCAGAATCCCTTTTTGACTCTGTACCCTTGATTCCACTATGATTATTGATCAATAGTAGAATAATTCCTTCATAGAAATAGGAGACATAATTTACATGGATATAGTAAGTCTCGCTTGGGCTGCTTTAATGGTAGTCTTTACATTTTCTCTTTCACTAGTAGTATGGGGGAGGAGTGGACTCTAGGGATACTACTAATTGATTGAGTAGTCGAATTGTTGTATCAACTTTTTTCTTTAATTGATCGTTTTGCATTAATCATTTTGCCAAACTTTATTCTTTCTCTCTTTCTTTAGTTTTGTTTCACTCCTGTACCTGTAAGAAACTCTTGTAAGAAAGAGTCGTTCTATTCTACTATATAGAAATAGAAAGAGCGATTACAGCAATTCAAAATTTCTACTAGAAGTGACGAATGGTTAAAAAAGTTCTATACATAAGAAAATTAGACTTTCTTCCACGGAGCTATTCACAACATATCGCACACTTTCCATTTGTTTTATATTCTTTTCTTATTCTTAGAATAATTTTTATGCTCTTTTGAAGCATCTCGCCGCATGTTTAAGCATGAAAGATTCGCTGGTTTTTTCCTTTTACTTTTTTCTTTTACTTTTTACTATAGTCTATTCTCATATTATTTTTCTCTCCCTCCATGGATTCTTTCGTGAAGAATTGTCTTCGATTTTTTTATTTTGACTTGATTGAAATTAAGTGGATGCAGTGAAAAAAGAAATTGAATTAGACTACTATTTCAATCTACTAATCTATTCTATGTAGATTCAAGATAATATAATAGAAAGACTCTAAAGTGTCGTAGAAAAAACTATATGTAGTTCTTTCTACCACACTTTATGATTCCAACCAGATCCTTTCATTTAAGACTTGGATTTTTATTTTATTTAATCCCTTTTTCATTTCTTCAATGATTAATTGGAATTCCAATTAATCATTTTGGCTGACTGTTTTTACATAAATAATAAGTAAAAAGGCAGTAGGAACTAGAATAAACAGTGCAGTAGCAATAAATGCGAGAATATTGACTTCCATAACCTCTTTATTTTTTTCACAATAACTCGGGATGTAATCCCATGGAGAGGAAAAAGGGGTATCCTGTAAATTCAAGGGGAGGACTTGCATTCTGATAATACTGAATCAATTCAATATTATGAATATCGGATCTATCAAATCAATTCATGGTTGAGAGTGGAATAGTATAACATAGGAAGATCCACTTTTTCTTTTCTATATCTATAACCCACGATCTTTCTTATCTTATCCAATTTCCCTTCCTTTTTCTTATAGTTATACATACAATTATGTATGTATGTATTATATGACCGACTTTCTATGGGTCACATAGACATCCAAATAAGCAGTAGAAGTAGAAGTGAGATGGAGAAAAGAGGGCTTAAATAAAAAAAAATCGAATATTTTAATTAATTTAGGAAAAAGGGCGTTTGCTTTGCTTGGTTTTTCTTTTATTTTATTAAGTTACTATCAATATCCACTTTTGGGGTCTAAAGATGAGAACAGATCCATAAAATAAGGAGTCCGCAAATGGAATGAAAATGAGATAGATTCTTTCCAATTAGTCATTGAACATACACAAACAAAGTTGGAACTACAAAATGGAGGGGGCCTGGTTTAATCCAAAAAGTAAAGTACTAATTATATTCAATTAAATTCACTGTCTATGTCTAAGAAAAAACGAATACGATTTATGTATGGATTTCGGTAAAATACCGGTACTCTATTCCATAAGAGTCGAATAGGAAGTTAAGATGAGGATGGTATCATCATAAGGATAGAGTAATATCCTAAATTATACTAATCCAAGTATGATATGTATGTCTTTCCTTATCAACCGGGAGTAGTGAAAAAAAAAAATTCCTATAGGCCTCCCCTCCCTCTTTAATGAGAAATGCGAAATAAAAAAAGTGAAATAAGGGTGCCCCATAGGTATTTGATCTTCTCTCCTGCCCCCCCTTTTTCATGGAAAAAGGAAAGATGAATTTCTCCATTCATTGAACCCTAGTTCGGGACTGACGGGGCTCGAACCCGCAGCTTCCGCCTTGACAGGGCGGTGCTCTGACCAATTGAACTACAATCCCCGCGGGGTGTATGGCATACCTATTCTTAAATAGAACCATAAGAAGATTCGATTCGCCTGTCGTACTCTAAGAAATAGACGAATCATATACTACATACCCACATATCATATGTGGGTATAGTGAGAGTGACATAACTAGTATGTCGCGATTTTTTATCGCTAAAAATGGATGATAATCCACCTTTCATTTCAATAAGAAAAACTCTTTTGTTTGTAAAAAAGGAATGAGAGAGATATGGATTAGAAAGAAATTTCCCCCTTTCGCTTTATCCTTTATTTCTATGGATCAGACATTTTATTTTATGGAAGAAAAACAAATGGATTTAGTTCATATTCACGAAGCCCTAGATTTTTGGGCCGAGCTGGATTTGAACCAGCGTAGACATATCGTCAACGAATTTACAGTCCGTCCCCATTAACCGCTCGGGCATCGACCCAGGAAGAATTTATTCTAGGGTTTTTTAGAATCTATGATTAACCTCCTTTCATAATACTCCCTACCCCCAGGGGAAGTCGAATCCCCGCTGCCTCCTTGAAAGAGAGATGTCCTGAACCACTAGACGATAGGGGCATCACTTCACTAGACGATAGGGCCATATACAACCGCTCGTCATTATACTATAATGATAGTATGAGCAGTTTTTTGGAATTGTCAATATACTCGAAGAGTATAACTAGATCCAAAGCAAAGAGTCGTTCCTACTTTTCTGTTATGCTTTCATAGGATTTTTTTTAGTTGATGGTTAGGTTAATTCACGGATCATTCCCTACTTTTTAGGGAAATTCATTTAAAGGGTATAGAATAAGAATAGATTAATAAAAGGGATTCTAGATTAGTTCAGTACAGGTAGTGATTTGATTGATCTAACAGGAAAAAGAGTCCAATTTGATTTCTTTTTTGTAATTTCCACCCCGTGCTTCGTTTAGCGTTCAGACCAAAAATGCATGCATCCCACACTAAGTCATAAAATTCAAGAAAAAATAGAGAAATTTTCAAAAACAAAGAAAAAAAAGTGAATAAATAATAAATTTAGTAGAAAAGTACTTTATCGGATTCGAACCGATGACTTACGTCTTACCATGGCATTACTCTACCACCAAATAAAAAGCCCTTTATCGGATTTGAACCGATGACTTATGCCTTACCATGGCATTACTCTACCACTGAGTTAAAAGGGCTTTTTATTCAATTCAAAAATTAGCCACTTTGATTTCTCATTATGAGTCTACTGCATAATGTACATAATATATGTATATATAGAGATATATGTAGAGATTATATATGTATATATCGAGATATAGAAGTTTATTCATGGCGAGGTTCAAAATCTTGAGAGTTCAAAATCTTGAGAAAATCAAGAAAAATAAGAAAATCTTTCATATTCTCTCTTATCACTTGCACAAAGTAGAGGTTTTTTTCTTTTTTTATATAAAAAAATACATATAATAAAATACGTGAAGAGAGAGTTGACACAATAAAAAATTATTATTAGTATCCGATATACTTGAAGAGGGTAAGTTCATAGGTATGTAAACATGATCTCGGACGACTCACCAAACCAAAGCCCAGAAGTTCTATTTTTTAGAAGAGGAGAACAAATATGTATCAATTGTTGAATCGGATACAACAATGGGCAAAAAAAAAAAGGCCAAAGGGGCAATAAGAGCTGCTGTTAAAAAAACGGTAGACTTTGTTTTTTTTTATCTTTAGGCTATTGACTTTTCACGTGCTCAGAACGTTCTGCAGAATTAGGGACTTTTTTCTTCTATTGGCTGATCTTATGATGAGAACTTTCTCCATTTATGTTTTATTTCTTCTAATTCTAATTGGGTAGGGTATAAAGGAATTCGCGCTCTTCATATACCCATATGGTTGGGTATTAATTTTCAGTGATATACTTCTTGTCTGTTTTGGTGAGAAATTGAAACTATTTTTAACAGGCATCTCTTAGAAAAACCTTCGAGTTCAAAACTTTTCAATTTTTCTTAAAAAGTTTTGGACAGATTTGTTGAAGCGATTTTTAACAGGTACCCCTTCCAAGGAAGGGGGGTACTTGAATATTCTCAAGGGATTCCGGTTGGTGCATTTTGAACAAACTATGTTGGAGTTTTAGCAACAATTTGCTTGTAAAAAGTGGGCAGTCGAATTTATACTGCAGAGTATAAAAATTATTCTACTGCCTGCCCAACAAAAAATAATAAACCATACCCTACATACCTAACTCCTCCTGGCTATGGGTTTTCTGTTTCCGAAGATTAGGAAAAAAGGAGGATTCTGGAACCCTAAAGGTTCGATGGTATATGGATATGGAAAATATAAGATTCCCGATCCTAGCGGGAAAAGGAAGGGAACAGATACCCAATATGATTCTTGGGAGGAACATTTGGTAATGGTCTTGGTCCTCTATGCTCTTTTTTATGTGTTCTTAGTTCTATTCATCTTCTTTGATTCTTTTAAACAAGAATCTAATAAACTAGAATTGAGTGGAAAAGAGGAGAAGAAATTGGTAAATGGAGAGGATCGACTAACCAGAGACATTTAGGATCTTCTTTACATCAGGTAAATCCGTCGGGTCCTGTCCGCTTCTCCGTTTAAGTTACGACTCTTTGTTTCTTGCTTCTCTCAAGCCATAGGGAAAGTCTATGATGAATTTTTAAAATGCATCTCACTCTTTCTCTAGGGCTCGGACTTCATGATAAGTGGGGGAAGAAAGAAAACATCTTCCCCAATTTCTTTGTTCAGAATTGAACAAAAAAGAAAAGGAAGAAAGGGATTTATGGGGGCAGTGCTGCTCCCTATATCTCCTAGTGTATATTGTAGGAATAATCAAACTATTCCTTAGAGCAGTCTGGCACACTTACGTCCTCGCAAAACAAATAATGATCATTGTAGTCGTAACCGTAGAATACGAACCTAATCGAAATGCATACATTTGTCTCATACACTATGGGGATGGTGAGAAGAGATATATTTTACATCCCAGAGGGGCTATCTAAACCCTAAAGCTAAAGTAAAGGCCCGCGATCGAAGTACCAACAGCTCACTGTCATGAACCTTCTCCATTTGATTCAATAAGGGGGAATTAGCCTCCTTCTCGAATGGCTACCCTTGACAAAGGGTAGCGTTGGTATCATAATCTACATGTAGCGGGTATAGTTTAGTGGTAAAAGTGTGATTCGTTCTATTAATAACTGAATTTGAAATGATATACTTAAGGCGTCCTTAAGTTTTTTATATTCCGATGAAAACTTTAGTTCTTATAAAGGATTTAATCCTTTTCCTCTCAATAGCATATTGAGGAAGAATATACATTCTCGCGATTTGTACCCAAAAACTAATTGAAATTGCATCCAAAATACAAATTGGATTATGAGTACAGAGTCGCGAAGCATAATTTTGCATTGGATTAAGTATTCCAATTTTTAAAATATGAGTAAAGGATCTATGGATGAAGATACAAAAAAGTTTATTTCCAATCGTAACTAAATCTTCTTTTGTTAAAAAAGGAAATGGAAGCCAAATAGCTAAAAAACGGTAGTTTTGGTTTACTAGAACCATCAGCATATTGTTTCAGCTCGGTGGAAACCTAATTCTTTTCCTCAGGATCTCTTGAATGAAATTAGGGAACGAAGTAAGTAGATTAGATAGATTTAGTAGAATTTCTATCTCCTACTCTATAGGGATCATCTAGAAAGCGGAGAGCTTTGGTTCCATTCAGATAGAAAAGCTGACATAGATGTTAAGTGGTGAGAATATCCATAAAGGAGCCGAATGAAATCAAAATTTCATGTTCGGTTTTGAATTAGAGACGTTAAAACTAATCAACCAACGTCGACTATAACCCCTAGCCTTCCAAGCTAACGATGCGGGTTCGATTCCCGCTACCCGCTCCATTCTGTATAAAAGGACTATTCTATTTGTCTAGACATGGTAGAGTCCTGTATTCAACCTTTTTCGTCCACCAGTTTCCGTCCCTCCAGAGCGGAGTAGAGCAGTTTGGTAGCTCACGAGGCTCATAACCTTGAGGTCACGGGTTCGATTCCCGTCTCCGCACTTAGCAGTCTGTATAAAAGGACTATTCTATTTGTATAGAGTAGAGGGCTGGGCGGTATCCAACCCTTTTTTATTCATTAGTTCCCGGCCCTAAAGGGCCAAATGGAGCAGTTTGCGAAGTCACTTGCCCCTACAAGAAGAACTCTCAAGGCTCCTTCCTACCCTGCAGAAAAGAAAAAAGAAATGAAAGAAAGGCACAGTCTACCTCCCTTCCCTTTAAAAGGAGTTTGCCAGTTGTTTGTCTCGGTGAATCCCCAATTTAGGGAGCCCTGTTGGCGAGTTCGATTCCCGCCTCCGGAGCCCCTTTTTTTGAGTGGGGTGCAAAAGAAGGGTAAGATAGTAAGGGATACGGTACTAGACTAACACCTACTTAATTTAATATAAGTAGTTAAGTAGTCAACTAGACTAAATTTTTTATCATAGTACCTTACTAAATTAAGCTGGCGAGCGGCGGGAATCGAACCCGTATCTTCTCCTTGGCAAGGAGATGTTTTACCATTGAACTACGCTCGCTACGGGATATATTTTATAGGGTATATCCGCCTGGGTCGACCGTCTATGTCTGGGTCGACCGTTTCATTTTCTATTATATTAGAGTTTTCTTTTTTTTAATTGTCTGTCAATCAATATTCTAATGGCAATGGAATTTCATAATAATGAAAGAGAAGAGGTAGCAATTCGGAACGCAAATTGCATTTTAATGCGTCTCACAATTCCAATTTTTTCGAAGAAATGGCCTTTTTATTTATTTTGTATCGGGCTACTAAATACTAAACAAATTTAAGAAATGAGAGAATTCAGAATAGCTACCAGAAAGACTAGTCCAATCCATAATGATGTACCGGAAAATACAACGTTTTTATTATTTGACCAACCATCAGGAGAAGCAAATACAAGGGGTACACTAATTACTAACACTGAGGAAGTCGCAATTAAT